GCAAGAAGATTGTTTACGAAGAAACAACAAGAAAAATTCATATTCTGATACATAAGAGTTATATAGGAATTGAAATAGTCTTTTATTTTCTGTTTTCAAAAGAAAAATAGATTTCATTGAAGTAATAAGACTATTCCAATTCGAATAATAGTTGAGAAAGAATCGCAATAAATGCAAAGATGGAACATCTTGAATCCGGTATTCAAGGAGTTGAACCAGGATTTCTAAATGGATAGGATAGGGTATTTCTATATGTGATAGATAATGTAAATGCAAAAATTTGTCTTCTAAAAAGGGAAATATTGAATGAATAGATTGTAAATTTTGAAACTTTGGTATTTCTTTTTCTTCCGGACAAGATAGTTGCCCTAGCGAAAGTGGGATTTCTACAACGATCGCAAACCCCTCAGATAGAATCTGAGAATAAAACTCAGAATAAAAATAATTGCTGTGATCGAACAATCGATCTTGGTTAGGCTGATTAACCGAATTAATCCAAAAATTCTGCTGATACATTCGAATAATTAAACGTTTCACAAGTAGTGAACTAAATTTCTTGTTATTATTACAACCAAGAATTTCCACAGGTTCGGCACCATTTAATCCATAATCATGGGCAAATGCATAAATATATTCCTGAAAGAGAAGTGGGTAGACGAAGTATTGTTGACGAGATTTCCCTTTTTCTGAATACCCTTCGAATTTTTCCATTTGTATTTTTACTTGAATCAGAGAAAAAAAGCATTTCTCGGTTTATCAAATGATAATACATAGTGCAATATGGTCATAACAAGGTGTTGCATAATACAAACCCTGGAAAAAAAGGGAGTCTAATCCATAGATCTTTTTCCGCTCCTTTTCTATCCTATTAGTTTATGTTTGTTCTAATTACAAAACAAACAAGAACTAATCTTTTATTTTTGCAGGCCAATCGCTCTTTTGACTTTGGAATACAGTCTCTTTATCAATATACTGTTTCTTTTACACATTCAATTCATAATATCCCTTTTCAATCCATAATCAAGAATAATTAGGATTTCTAAAAAAAAGTAAAGGGTCCACTCATAGGAAAACCCAACCTTTCCCCGCATCAGGCACTAATGTATTTTTAACGTCTAATTAGATCGGGGAATCCTTCCAATTAAGAAGTTAAGCTCGTTGCTTTTTATTTTACCAGAATTAGAGCCAGGCTCTATCCATTTATTCACTAGACCCCGAAAATCGGAATTTTTTTATTAAAAAAAAAGAAAAAAGAAATTGATTTTATTACGACATGCTATTTTTTCCATTCATTACCTTTGAGGATCAGTCGTGGTCTTCTAGACTCTACCAAGAGTCTGGACGAATTTGTTGCTTCATCCAAATGTGTAAAAGATCATAGTCGCACTTAAAAGCCGAGTACTCTACCATTGAGTTAGCAACCCAGATAAAATAGGATCTCTTAGACACGATCGAAATCCAAAAATCGATGGAATTACACCGGACGCTCCTGTCAAAACATTGAATTAGCAAGACATCAAAAGAAAGATTTTATCACCCATTAAAAACACTCAAATACCAAAATGAACTGATCCCGTGAAATTTCACTAACGGGAAAAATAGCAAAATTGTCATTTTTTTGGCAATTTGTATTTCTTTAAATAAAAGAATCCTCTATGTCTATGAGAGTACATGCAAGGGGGACAACCCTATCATTTGAGTGAAGTGTAGACAGAAATACCTAATATGGAGTGACGATAAAGAGACCCAGCTATCTACAAATTCTATTTGTTCAATAGACCTTTGTCAATGGAAATACAATGTAATTAGATACAAAAAGGAAATAAAATAAGGACTTTTGTTGGATTGGCACGACATAAAAGGAGCAAAAAAAATAGGACTAAGAAAGAGGCAAATTGTGTCTAAATAATTAAGGGGTACTAGCGACCCTCTCCTACTTTTTTATTCATTTAGTTCTTCAATTAACTCAAAGTTATTTCTTTATCTTTAAAGAGTTCTGCCTTCCTTAAAATATCATAAACAGTTCTTGTAGGTCGAGCACCCTTTTCAAGGAAATAGAGAATAGCTGGAACATTTAAACAAGTTTGATTCTTTATTGGATCATAAAAACCCACTTTTTGAAGATCTCTTCCTTCTCTTCGAGATCGAACATCAATTGCAACGATTCGATAGATAGCTTATTGGGATAGATGTAGATAAACAACCCCTCCCCTAGAAACGTATAGGAGGTTTTCTCCTCATACGGCTCGAGAAAATGATTCTAATTTCTGTCTATAATACAAGTAGATAGAAATTCGATTATGACTTGCATGAATTTCCTTAAAGAAAAGAAAAAGAATTTCATTTATACTCATGACTCAAGTTGGCTAATTTTGACTGACAGACTTCAAAAGAAAAACCCTTAAAAAATTTTTGAGTCGTCTCTAAACTCTTTTCTTTATCTCATCTCGAACAAATTTTCTTTTATTCCTTATTCTGATCTAATTCTATTGTTGAGACGGTTGAAAATCGTGTTTACTTGTTCCGGAATCCTTTATCTTTGATTTGTGAAATCCTTGGGTTTAGACATTACTTCGGGAATTCCTATTTTTTTTTCTTTCAAAAGAGTAGCAACATACCCTTTCTTTTTTCTTATTTCCTTCGATAAAGCATTTCACTCTTCTATAGAAATCAAATATGAACGATTAATTCAGATAGACTTTTAATGGAAAAAGTTTTTCCAATCTTCCAAAATTGGACTTTTTTCTTATTTTAACCTTTTGATTTCTATATTAAGGATAGAATGACAAAGTTGGCCTAATTTATTAGTTTTCACTAACCCTAGATTCTTTCCCTTGATAAAAAAGAAATTCTGTCCTCTCGAGCTCCACCGTGTACTATTTACTTACAAACAACCCAGCGCAAATTCGGTTCGGGACGAATAGAACAGACTATGTCGAGCCAAGAGCATTTTCATACTATGGAAAATGATGGATAGCAAAATCCACAATCGATCGTGTCCTTCAAGTCGCACGTTGCTTTCTACCACATCGTTTTAAACGAAGTTTTACCATAACATTCCTCTAATTTCATTGCAAAATGGTATCGAGAATTGATCCAATATGGAAGGAATCATGAATAGTCATTGCTTTTGTATACTAATTCAAACTTGCTATCTATGGAGAAATATGGATAAAAGAAATAAGTATTTATCGGGGAACACTCTGCAAAGATCCAATTTATTTAAACTCATATTCTATCATATGAATGAAACATAGTTCGAAAAAGAGGAAAAAAAGAGTTTGCTTAAGACTTATTTATTATTGAATTTCCATTCTCAACAGAGAACTCAAGATGATCAATCCTGAAATGAGAAGGATCGACTCTTCCCCAACAAATAAACTATCAACCTCCAGTTGAATTAATTTAATTAATTAATATATTTTTTGGTAGTTTTGGGGTAGTTATAAAATTCTCATACTTCTTCGACTCGAATAACAAAAGAAAGAACTAAAAATGAAAAATAAGAAAAGTACGATTTTTTTTTTGAATCCATTCTATCCAACAAACAGTTCTTACCTTAACCTTACCGAAATGGATCATTCTGGATATTTAACACAGATCGAGATCGTTTTTGCTTAACCAAAGAAGAACCCTTCTTTTTTACTAATAATAAAACAAAACAAAAATGGATCTCGATCACAAAGGGATAGGTCTCATTTTCTATACAGTGTTTTACCTCATTATTTTTTTTTTTTCAATCAATTCGAAAGTCGCGTAGACAGAATATATGAATTTATCTCTAATCCTCACATTCCATTGATTTAGAAATGAATATTTGCAAATCAGATAATACCTAAAATAGAAAAATCGAGTCCCTATCCGTAGAATGGAAACCCTTTTCTTTTTTGTCGCGCCGATCTTGGTCAAAAGTTGTAAGGCCTGTGCTGAAACTAAAAACACCCTACTCTTTAATCTGATCATGAAACATAGAATTAGGAAACCCCCCCTTTTTTTTTTTACTTACTTTTGTTCTTTAGTTTTTGGAAAAAAAAAGAAATAGAGGGTACTTCTTTTCTTTCATATTGGGTGTCAAATGTATCCTGTAAGAATTCCCACTTCATAGATACGGAGCATAAAGTTTATCTAGGAAGTTCAAATTTCAAAACACATATTCAAAACACATATTGAGCAATGAGTAGTAGGGGCATATCCTGAATGTGCCCTATAGACAAAAATTTTTCATGAAAATAAAGATATTAAATTTGACTGGACTTGACACTTGATTTTTTGTTTTCTGAGAAAGAAAATGAATGCCTCGAAATGCATCTAATCTACGAGTTTTGTGTCGTGCAGGGCATAATACGATTCTATGTTTCGCTTCATCAGAAAAAATCTGGGACGGAAGGATTCGAACCTCCGAGTAACGGGACCAAAACCCGCAGCCTTACCACTTGGCCACGCCCCATTTCGTTTTATGCGACACTAATAAACAGTATTATTTTTATATATTATTCGTCAATCCCACTTCAATTACCTAAAAAATGAGGGATATTTTCTTGCTAGGATTCTAGACATGCGGATAATATAGAATCCAAAAAATGCATTGATCATTACATGGAATTCTATTAAGATATTATATGAAAGTCGAATTTCTTCCATTCTCATTTGAGAATGCGAATACAAGGAGGTATTTTTTGTTTGGTAAAGTCCGAAGAAAAAAGGATTTTGAATCCACTTTTTCTTTTGTTTTGCTTTTTTCCCTTAGAAAAATAACTCAATCAAAATCCAATTATCTACTCTACAAGAACGAAATGCTTGTTATGCCTAATATACTTAGTTTAACCTGTATCTGTTTTAATTCTGTTCTTTGTCCGACTAGCTTTTTCTTCGCCAAATTACCCGAAGCTTATGCCATTTTCAACCCAATCGTGGATGTTATGCCTGTCATACCTGTACTCTTTTTTCTATTAGCGTTTGTTTGGCAAGCCGCTGTAAGTTTTCGATGAAATCTTTACTATTCTGTCTCTGTCTGCCAAATTGAATGCTGTATTCATTCCAAAAAAATGAAAAAAATGGATAAGAGCCGAGAAGTCTTATATTATGAATCTTCGATTCTAAAATTCAAATTCTTCTACATTGAATGTATAGTTGCAGCAATAAATTTGGATCAGCCTTTCTACCCCCTGCGCCTACGTTGAGCAGGTACCTTTAGGTACCCACACAATACCTAAACTAATTTTTGATATTGACAAGAGTGCTTATTATAAAGCAATTCTTGCAATTTTTTTAAGAATTGATTTTTGCATTTTTAGGTGTCAAAATAAACAAAACCCATCCTAGCGGATCTCTGTGGTAAGGAAAAATGGGTAATCTATTCCTTAACAAAAAAAATCTTGGAGATTATGTAATGCTTACTCTTAAACTTTTTGTTTATACAGTAGTGATATTCTTTGTTTCCCTCTTTATCTTTGGATTCTTATCTAATGACCCAGGACGTAATCCTGGGCGTGAGGAGTAAAAGTCCAAAATTTTTGACAATTTTTTCTTACAAATTGGATTTATTTCGTACATTTATCTATGAGAAAATCCGGGGGTCAGAATTCCTTACAATTCGAAAGTCCCAAATGATCCGAGGGGGCGGAAAGAGAGGGATTCGAACCCTCGGTACAAAAAAATTGTACAACGGATTAGCAATCCGCCGCTTTAGTCCACTCAGCCATCTCTCCCCGTTCCAAATCGAAAGGTTTTCGTGATATGATAGAGCCAAGAAATAACGATTGCAAAAAATCCTTCCTTTTTCTTTCATTTCAAAAGTGCATAAAAATTATATTGCCAATTCCATTTTAATTATATTCTTTTTTCTTAATGTTAATAAAAAAAAGAAGAAATTTCTTCTTTTTTCTTTCCAAAATTCGATATAGGCTGGGCTGAGATGAGAGACAATCAGATATATTTTTTCTTCAGCGGGCAGTTCCATATAGGATTTGTTAGAATAAAAGAAGCAGGTTATAAAAAAACTCTTTTTTTCCATTATTTATCCACAAAGCAAAAAAGGTTCTTATCAAACCCACAATAAAATTGGAAAGAAAGATAAAGTAAGTAGACCTGACCCCTTGAATGATGCCTCCATCCGCTATTCTGATATATAAATTCGATGTGGATGAAATTGGTGTATAAGCGGATTTTTTGTATTTCCTTAGACTTAGATCGCGCAAGGCAAGAATTTTTCGCTATTTACGATTTCATATTCTTGTTACTAGACGTTCTATAGGAATAAGAAGAAATCGCAACTCTTTTCCGTTACACATAAAAAGGGTTTCAAAAGTCAATTTTTCTTTTCAATATCTTTCTTTTTTTCAGAATCCCATTTTTGTTCTTCCACCCATGCAAGAGAGCGAATGAGAAAAGAGGTTTTTTCCCTTAAAAGATAGGCTTTGAAATAGGAATCATGGAATAGTGCTGAATTCAAATGTTTATTTCTTTATTTCTATAGTATAAGAAAAATTAATTGAATGAAATTCGTGGATTTACCACAACCTTTGTTGTGACCCCATAGATAAAAATGCAAAATTTCTATCTTCGAGACCATTGAAAAAGGGCATTGAACGAGAAAGAAATCGTCCACAGATAACCAAACTATCGTATGCCCTGGAAGTAATATGAGGTGCTCGGAAATGGTTGAAGTAATTGAATAGGAGGATCACTATGACTATAGCCCTTGGTAGAGTTACTAAAGAAGAAAATGATCTATTTGATATTATGGACGACTGGTTACGAAGGGACCGTTTCGTTTTTGTAGGATGGTCCGGCCTATTGCTCTTTCCTTGTGCTTATTTCGCTTTAGGGGGTTGGTTTACAGGGACTACTTTTGTAACTTCTTGGTATACCCATGGATTGGCTAGTTCCTATTTGGAAGGTTGCAATTTCTTAACCGCGGCGGTTTCCACTCCTGCCAATAGTTTAGCACACTCTTTGTTGCTACTATGGGGCCCGGAAGCACAGGGGGATTTTACTCGTTGGTGTCAATTAGGTGGTCTGTGGACTTTTGTCGCTCTCCATGGGGCTTTTGCACTAATAGGTTTCATGTTACGTCAATTTGAACTTGCTCGGTCTGTTCAATTGCGGCCTTATAATGCAATTTCATTCTCTGGTCCAATCGCTGTTTTTGTTTCCGTATTCCTTATTTATCCACTGGGACAATCTGGTTGGTTCTTTGCGCCGAGTTTTGGCGTAGCAGCGATATTTCGATTCATCCTTTTCTTCCAAGGATTTCATAATTGGACGTTGAACCCATTTCATATGATGGGAGTTGCCGGAGTATTAGGCGCAGCTCTGCTATGCGCTATCCATGGGGCTACCGTAGAAAACACTCTATTCGAAGATGGTGATGGTGCAAATACCTTCCGCGCTTTTAACCCAACTCAAGCTGAAGAAACTTATTCAATGGTCACTGCTAACCGCTTTTGGTCCCAAATCTTTGGTGTTGCTTTTTCCAATAAACGTTGGTTACATTTCTTT